GAAACCTAGAGCTCGAGGACGAAGTTATCCGATAAAACGACGCACTTGTCATATAACTATTGTATTGAAAGATACATCATTATATGAATATGAAGAAGATAACCATTTATGATATGAATATGAAGACTAAAAACCATGAAGGCTATAAATAATATAGCATAAAACATAAAAACAGGCTGGATAAAGAAAAAAAACATAAATATATAAATATGATGTGTCATGATATGTATATTAGTATTAGTGGGGGATTATGGGACAAAAAATAAATCCACTTGGTTTCAGACTTGGTATAACCCAAGGTCATCATTCTTTGTGGTTTGCACAACCAACAATGTATTCCGAAGGTCTACAAGAAGATCAAAAAATACGAGACTTTATCAAAAATTCTCTACAACAAAATATAAAAATATCCTCCGGCATTGAGGGAATTGCACGTATAGAGATTCAAAAAGGAATCGATCTGATTCAGGTCCTAATCTATATAGGATTCCCAAAGTTATTAATAGAGGGTAGAGCTCGAAGAATCGAAGAATTACAGATGAATGTACAAAAAGAATTAAAGTGTATGAACCGAAAACTCAATATTGCTATCACAAGAATTGCAAATCCTTATGGACATCCTTATATTCTTGCAGAATTTATAGCTGGACAATTAAAAAACCGAGTTTCATGTCGTAAAGCAATGAAAAAAGCTATTGAATTGGCTGAACAGGCGGGTACAAAAGGAATTCAAGTACAAATTGCAGGGCGTATCAATGGAAAAGAAATTGCACGTGTTGAATGGATCAGAGAAGGTAGGGTTCCTCTACAAACTATTCGAGCTAAAATCGATTATTGTTCTTATACTGTTAAAACTCTTTATGGAGTACTAGGAATAAAAATTTGGATATTTGGGGACGAAAACAAATAAACCCGTACTTTCTTTGTTTTTGTGTTGTACCCCCAGAACAGAAAATTACAAACTTTTTGATTTTTTATTCGTTTTCTCTTCAATAAAAAAAACGAGAAATTCTAGCAATTATATTCTAATTATATTCTATAGGTTTGAATAAAAATTCGATTGATAATTTCATCTTGATATAATTGCTATGCTTAGTCCCAAACGAACCAGATTCCGTAAACAACATAGAGGACGAATGAAAGGAATATCTTGTCGAGGTAATAATATTTCTTTCGGTAGATATGCTCTTCAGGCACTTGAACCCGCGTGGATTACATCTAGACAAATAGAAGCGGGGCGCCGGGCAATGACACGGCATGTACGCCGCGGGGGGAAAATCTGGGTGCGCATATTTCCAGACAAACCAGTTACGGTAAGACCTGCAGAAACACGTATGGGTTCGGGAAAAGGGTCTCCGGAATATTGGGTAGCTGTCGTTAAACCCGGTAGAATACTTTATGAAATAGGCGGAGTCGGAGAAAATATAGCCCAAAAGGCAATTTCAATAGCGGCTTCAAAAATGCCTATACGAACTCAATTCATTACATTACTTCTGGATAAAAATGTAGAAGATGGAATCCAGCCAAACTAAACCAAACTAAAGAAAAAAGCCTACGGGGATAAAAAAACAATTGCAAGTTTTTTTTTGACAAACCAATATTTCTTTTTTTACTTCTCCTTTTAAATTTTAAAGAAGAGATTCAAAAAATGATTCAACCTCAAACCCATTTGAATGTAGCGGATAACAGTGGGGCCCGAGAATTAATGTGTATTCGAATCATCGGGACTAGTAATCGACGATATGCTCAGATAGGTGACATTATTGTTGCTGTGATCAAGGAAGCATTGCCAAATACACCCCTCGAAAAATCAGAAGTGATCAGAGCTGTAATTGTACGTACTTGTAAAGAATTCAAACGTGACAATGGTATGATAATCCGATATGATGACAACGCTGCAGTTGTCATTGATCAAGAAGGAAATCCAAAAGGAACTCGAATCTTTGGTGCGATCGCCCGGGAATTGAGACAGTTAAATTTCACTAAAATAGTTTCACTAGCACCTGAGGTATTATAAATATAGAAGAAGAGTCCTTGATAGAGTTTATACTAAACAATTTTCTGAAATAGATGAAATTCATTAGTAGAGTGTGTCTGACGCATATACTTTGAAACTAAATTGATAAACTAAGAAACTAAACTGATAAACTAAGAATTTCAAAATGTAAAAAAAAAAAAGAACATGTCAATATACCTAAAACTATAGACAACACCCTTTTTAGTTTATCATGGCTAGGGACACTCTTGCTGACATAATAAACTCTCTACGAAATGCGGATATGAATAGAAAAGGAACGATTCGAGTACCATGTACTAACATCACCAAAAACATTATTAAAATACTTTTACGAGAGGGTTTTATTGAAAACGCCAGGAAACATCGTGAAAGCGAAAAGTCTTTTTGTGTTTTAAAGCTACGACATAGAAAGGGGCTACAAAAACCTCGTTTGAATTTAAAACGAATAAGTCGACCCGGTCTACGAATCTATTCTAATTATCAACGAATTCCGAGAATTTTAGGCGGAATGGGGATTGTAATACTTTCTACTTCTCGGGGTATAATAACAGATCGAGAGGCTCGACTAGAAGGAATCGGCGGAGAACTTTTGTGTTATATATGGTAATTTTTCTGATATCCGAATTTTCTTCGGAATTTCCTTTTTGTTAAAAAAAAAAAAAAAGGAAAGGAAAAGGGCGGGTTTCTAATCTCACTCCTCCTACATTAATTAGTTAATACTTTAATTTAAGGGGGTTTTACGTGGAATGAAAGAACAAAAATGGATTCATGAAGGTTTAATTACTGAATCACTTCCCAATGGTATGTTTCGGGTTCGTTTAGATAATGAAGATTTCATTTTAGGTTATATTTCGGGAAGAATACGGCGCAGTTTTATACGTATACTACCTGGGGATAGGGTAAAAATTGAAGTAAGTCGTTATGATTCAACTAGAGGACGTATAATTTATAGACTCCGCAATAAAGATTCGAAGGATTAAGTAGTTTTTCTACTTTTAATTTTCCCATCTCGAGAGATAAAATCGGCAAGGTTCCAATCGAAAGAAAGATATTTTCTTCCTATAAGTATATTGAGAATTAAGTTTGGGAATGACAAATATGAAAATAAGAGCCTCTGTTCGTAAAATTTGTGAAAAATGTCGACTGATCCGTAGACGAGGACGAATTATGGTAATTTGTTCTAACCCTAAACATAAACAAAGACAAGGCTAATCTTTCTAAAAATTTGAAATAATTTTGATTTCATTTTGAATATATATATTTTTTTATTTATTTTTATTTTAGAATATCAAAAATAGAAATAAATAATAACTAGAATAAATCATAGTAATAGTCAAAACAAAATAATAAAAAGAAAGATCTTTATAAGAACATGATGTAGAAAAAAGGAACTATTTTGACATAAGATGGGTATATCTCTAACTTATATTTATGTATTTTTGAGAGAATAAAAATGAGAGAATAAAATATGGCAAAAACTATACCAAAAATGGGTTCACGTAGGGGTGGACGTATCGGATCACGGAAGAATGCACGTAGAATACCAAAAGGAGTTATTCATGTTCAAGCAAGTTTCAATAATACCATTGTGACTGTGACGGATGTACGGGGTCGGGTTATTTCTTGGTCCTCCGCTGGCACGTGTGGATTCAAGGGTACAAGAAGAGGGACACCTTTTGCTGCCCAAACTGCGGCAGGAACCGCTATTCGTGCAGTAGTGGATCAAGGGATGCAACGAGCAGAAGTTATGATAAAAGGTCCTGGCCTCGGACGAGATGCGGCATTAAGAGCTATTCGTAGAAGTGGTATACTGTTAAGTTTCGTACGGGATGTAACTCCTATGCCACATAATGGCTGCCGGCCCCCTAAAAAAAGACGCGTGTAAAAAAAAAGCATTGAAGAGATTTCAAGAGAAATAAATAATTCAATGATTTGAGAAAATTCTATTACTTATGGTTCAAGAGAAAGTAAGAGTATCTACTCGGACACTACGGTGGAGGTGTGTTGAATCCAGAAAAGACAGTAAGCGCCTTTTTTATGGACGCTTTATTCTGTCTCCACTTATGAAGGGTCAAGCCGAGACAATAGGGATTGCGATGCGGAGAGCTTTGCTTGGAGAAATGGAAGGAACATCTATCACACGTGCAAAATCTGAAAAAATACCACATGAATATTCTACCATAATGGGTATTCAAGAATCGATACATGAGATTTTAATGAATTTGAAAGAAATTGTATTGAGAAGTAATTTGTATGGAATTCAAGACGCTTCTATTTGCATCAAGGGTCCGGGTTATGTAACTGCTCAAGACCTCATCTTACCCCCTTCTGTCGAAATCGTTGATAATACACAGCATATAGCTATACTAACGGAGCCTGTTGATTTTTGTATTGGATTACAAATCGAGAGGTATCGCGGATATCATAAAAAAACGACCAATAACTTACAAGACGGAAGTTTTCCTATCGATGCTGTATTCATGCCTGTTCGAAATACAAATTATAGTATTCAGTCTTATGGAAATGGAAGTCAAAAAGACGAGATACTTTTTCTCGAAATATGGACAAATGGAAGTTTAACCCCTAAAGAAGCACTTCATGGAGCCTCTCGGAATTTGATTGATTTATTTATTCCTTTTCTACACGGGGAAGAAGAAAACTTACATTTCGAAAATGATCCGTACAAGATTAATTTAACTCCTTTTACTTTTCATAATAGATTTACAAAATTAAAGAAAAACAAAAAAGAAATAGCATTGAAATCTATTTTTATTGATCAATTAGAATTGACTCCTAAGACCTATAACTGTCTCAAGAGATATAATATACATACATTATTAGACCTTTTAACTAAGAGTCAAGAAGAACTTATGAAAATGGAACATTTTCGCAGTGAAGATTTGAAACATATTTTGAATATTCTAGAAAAAAGAAATTGCGCAATTTCTTTTCCAAACGGGCCACTACTTTAAAACCCATTGTA